TCAATAGTTCAAGTCACACACTCCCATAATCCATTTTCTCTTCGGGGAATTCCCTTCAACTATTCATGTCATATCAAATAAATAATAGAATATTCTGGAGTTGAAAGGAAATATCCAAATACATGTCTTATTTTTTTTTTTCAATAATCCATATTTGTAGCAATGAAATACTATTGTTCCTCCCCCAAGTAATAAGATAAATTATTGGTTACAATATAGCTATGGTCTATATTCTCTATAAAGGACCAGAAATGCCTTGCTTACGTATCATTAGGAAATGCATTAACATAAATACAGCAGTAAGAAGGGGTAATACAAAAGTGTGTAAACTATAAAAACGGGTCAAAGTGGATTGTCCCACACTAGCACTTCCACGTAATAACTCTACCAAAGGCGATCCTATTACCGGAATAGCGTCCGGAACGCCTGTTACGATTTTGACTGCCCAGTAACCAATTTGGTCCCGAGGTAAGGAATAACCTGTTACGCCAAAAGATGCGGTCAACACAGCCAGAACCACGCCTGTAACCCAAGTTAATTCGCGAGGTTTTTTAAAACCACCAGTGAGATAGACACGAAATACGTGCAGGATCATCATTAAGACCATCATACTTGCCGACCATCGATGAACTGATCGGATTAACCAACCAAAGTTAGCTTCAGTCATTATGTATTGAACAGAAGCAAAAGCCTCAGTAACGGTTGGACGATAGTAAAAAGTCATAGCAAATCCTGTAGCTACTTGTACCAAAAAACAAGTAAGCGTAATTCCTCCTAGACAATAAAATATGTTAACATGAGGAGGAACATATTTACTAGTTATATCATCTGCAATCGCCTGAATCTCGAGGCGCTCTTCGAACCAATCATAGACTTTATTGAGATAGGTAAACCAAGAGGACTCCCCCCCTGAGAACCGTATATGAGAATTTCATCTCGTACAGCTCAAACAAAAACACCCAAGTAATAGCTGAAACGGATATGGAATAGAAAGTTTGAAACTTCTTAATCTTTTCATTCAATTTTATCTGAAGACACAAAAGAGTAAAAATCCGAAAGCTCTTTTTTGTAGTTGTAATTATAATGCCAAAAAATCAAGTCGGCGCATTCGTCTTTATGTTAATCGTTACAGGCCTCTTGAATCTTCTATTTACCTACTCTTTTTCTTTGCTTTGATTTGTTATTTGTATGGAATGTGGCTTTATTTTTGTTTTCTTTATTTTTGATAGGAATTCTCTTGTTAAGACCCTATGAATCGATTGAAACTTCAGATTCATACCCGAACCGCGATGATTCAATAAAACCTTCAAACTAAGCCCAAAGATTCTTTGAGTAAGAACCATTGGATCATCACTTATTCAATGAATAGAATAGATATAATAAAAAAAAAAATACAAAGAAAAGAAAGGTTTGTTCTTTGATCAAAATAAGCATAAACTAAATGAGAGTTTGAAAGACTAAAAAATCTTTCGATTTATAAGATTTATAAATAATATAACTCTTTGTATTTTTTTTTGAGTCCGGCCGCGAGGTTTGAATATTAAGTATGAATCATAGTTCAACTACTTTTACTTTTTGATCTACTTCATATATTCCGTGCTCCAGATACTAGAATAACTATCCGACGGGATAAAACTATCTCGATTAAGATGACAGACTCATTTTCTGTACTATCAATAGGATCAATTATAACAAGTCACACACTCATATTCCGGAAATACAGAAACAAATAAATTTCGCGGTCGAACTGCCGAAATAGAATGGGCTAAAAAAAATCCGAGAACTAAAAGTTTCACTTTTTGTATTGAAAAGCGAGGCTTCGTGGTTCTTGTGAATCTAATTCAGTGAAATTCCATCCAGTAAAACGGACGAATTATAAATCTCCAAAATAATAGATAAGAATATCGCAAATAAAGCCATTGCGACACCCATCAAAGGAGTCGTTCCCCATCCAGGAGCTACCTTACCATATTCCGAATTCAATGGTTTCAAAAAATCCCCTACAACAGTTCGTCTTGGACCAGATCTAGAACTACCCTCAACGGTTTGTGTAGCCATAAATCTTATTTTGTATTCAGTGAGATCTGTTGACTTTGTATATCATTCCGCTGTAAATAAACGATCTTATCATAGATCCATTGTGATCTTGAAATTATATAATAATGGAAACAGCAACCTTAGTCGCCATCTCTATATCTGGTTTACTTGTAAGTTTTACTGGGTACGCCTTATATACTGCCTTTGGGCAACCCTCTCAACAATTAAGAGATCCATTCGAGGAACACGGGGACTAATTGAAGTAATGAGCCTCCCAATATTGGGGGGCTCATTACTTCAATTGAGATAATGAAAAATCATTTCATTTTTTAGTTTGAATTTTAGGCGGTTCTCGAAAAAAAATAGCGAAAAAAATTATCCCTAGAGTAGATACTAAGAGGAATGTATAAACCAATGCTTCCATAAACTCGATCGTGGTTTACAATTATAGCTTCCGTACCTGTTTATTTGGAATCATCTCCCGAATAAAATAAAGAAAGAACAAGAATCAAAGAAAAGGCAGCGATTTTAATCAAGATTTTTCCAGCAGCCTCTGTGTCAAATCACAAATAGAAAATAGAAGCGAAAAATAACAAAGCAATCTTGCATCAGACTACTTGTCTTCTTGTAGTTGGATCTCCAAGTTTTTGGAATGCTCCAAATTCCACTTGAGCATCCAAATCTGGATCAATACCGGCAAAAACATCTCGGAACAGGGTTCTAGCACCATGCCAAATGTGTCCGAAGAAGAAAAGCAAAGCAAACGAAGCATGCCCAAAAGTAAACCAACCCCTTGGACTGCTACGAAAAACGCCGTCGGATTTCAAAGTAGCACGATCTAATTCAAAAATTTCACCCAATTGAGCACGTCTAGCATATTTTTTCACAGTAGCAGGATCACTATAACTCACTCCATTGAGTTCGCCGCCATAGAACTCAACAGTTACACCTACTTGTTCGACACTATATTTTGATTCTGCCCTTCTAAAAGGGACATCCGCTCTAACAATTCCGTCTCCGTCTACCAAAACAACCGGAAATGTTTCAAAAAAAGTAGGCATACGACGTACAAAAAGTTCACGCCCTTCTTTATCTCTAAAGATAGGGTGCCCTAACCAACCAACGGCTATTCCATCCCCGTTGTCCATTGAACCCGCTCTGAACAATCCTCCTTTTGCCGGATTATTGCCAATGTAATCATAAAAAGCTAATTTTTCAGGAATTTTAGACCAAGCTTCTGATAAACTTTGATTTTCGGCTAACCCAGCACTAATCCTTCGATATATTTCTTGCTGGAAGTATCCTTGATCCCATTGATAACGAGTAGGACCAAATAATTCGATGGGGGTAGTTGCTGAACCATACCACATCGTTCCGGCAACAACAAAAGCTGCAAAAAAGACAGCAGCTATACTACTGGAAAGGACAGTTTCAATATTTCCCATACGTAATCCTTTGTATAAACGTTGGGGCGGACGGACACTAAGATGGAATAAGCCCGCTAATATGCCCAATGTCCCTGCTGCAATATGATGAGAGGCTATTCCTCCCGGAACAAAAGGATCAAAACCTTCCACGCCCCACGCCGGATTTACAGGTTGTACCTTGCCAGTTAGTCCATAAGGGTCGGACACCCATATTCCAGGACCATACAATCCTGTTACATGAAATGCGCCAAAGCCAAAACAAGCCACTCCTGAAAGAAATAAATGAATTCCAAAAATCTTGGGCAAATCCAAAGAGGGTTTTCCTGTGCGCTCATCACAAAAAATTTCTAGATCCCAATATACCCAATGCCAGATAGCTGCCAAGAAGCACAAGCCAGAGAACACAATATGTGCTCCGGCCACACCTTCGTAACTCCAAATACCCGGATTTGTTATAGTCCCCCCTGTAATACTCCAACCACCCCATGAATTGGTTATTCCTAAACGAGTCATGAAGGGTATAACAAACATACCTTGTCTCCACATTGGATCAAGAACAGGATCGGAGGGATCAAAAACGGCTAATTCATATAGAGCCATTGAACCGGCCCAACCAGCAACCAGAGCCGTATGCATTATATGAACAGAAAGCAAGCGACCGGGATCATTCAATACGACAGTATGAACACGATACCAAGGCAAACCCATGGAAATACCCCTTTATCAACGAAAAATAGACACTATGTAACTTTATTGCATTGGAATACCTCCCCTTTTCGGTGGATTCTTTCGGAGAAAGGATTAATATTTGTGCTATTCCATTAGTAATTAAGGGAAGAATTCGGCTCAGAAGAAAAAAGAGAAGCAGATCTATTCTATACCCGATAAGTATCAATACGCAATGGGGGTTGATCCTATTTTTTATGAATGAACGCATCCCTATTTGTTCATTATTCAAAGGACCTATTGGTAAGAATTCTCTTTCATTCATTCTGTCTTTCTTTATTTTATGGCCTTATTCTATCTATGTATAAAATATGATAAAGGCCAATATTATTAAAACCGTTATTACGCTTCCACATCAAAGTGAAATATAGTATTTAATTCTTTTTCTTTCCTTTAATGCCTATTGGTGTTCCAAAAGTTCCTTTTCGAAATCCGGGGGACGAAGATGCAATTTGGGTTGACGTATAGTGCGACTTGTCAAATATATTGGGTCATATGGGATTCCCCCGTTCTCTCGCCCGATCGAGATATCCTCTGTTTCGCCCAAAAAAGATTGATTGAATTATCAAAAATTTGTAGCGTGAAGTTTAATGAAGTGCAATTAGAGATCCATTTCATTTTTTTTGGGGGGTATCCAGATTAATATTTTCAATTAGAATGATTTATGGTTGACTTGGTTGGACCGATAAAATGAAGCATCCAGGCTCCGTTTAGAAAAAACCCAATTAATTGGTAATATATTTATGATTACCCCCTATATCATAATCATAAATCCTTTTTATTTTAAAATAAAAAATAGAAATAAGAGCGATTTCAAACTGTTAATCAATCGAATAATATGAGAAATATGTTGAATATTTGGCGGAAAACATGAAAGAAAAAGGAATTAAAATAAAAAAAAAGTAAAAAAAAAAATCATAGCAAAAAGACGTGGTATTGGGTCATTTGTCCTATATGCGCAAATCAAAATCGGGCAGATCTTTACTCGGAGTAGAGCATAAACCTAAAAAAATGGAATAAAAAATTGATGAAACCCATTCAGGAACAAGAAAATGACATCGTGATTTGGATTGAATCCCAATGAAAAAAAAATAGATCAATGAAAAGTTTGTGCCATAAGTTTAGCAAATTTTTTCTATATTATAGGAAAACGGGCCAAAACTCATCTTTCTTTAATTTCATTTTGAATTTCATTTTATTTTAAAAATGTAAAAAAAAGCCCCTTCATTAGAAATTAGAAGTTAGAAAAGGCCCACTAGAAAAAATAGAAAAAACGAAGAATGGCTGGAATCTACACATTGATTTTGTTCGCAATTTTTGTTGAACCGTATGCATCAAAAGGTGCCTGTACGGCTACTAAGGGATACAATTTTATCCTAATCAACCGACTTTATCGAGAAAGATTACTTTTTTTAGGCCAAGAGGTTGATAGCGAGATCTCGAATCAACTTATTGGTCTTATGGTATATCTCAGTATAGAGAATGATACCAAGGATCTGTATTTGTTTATAAACTCTCCCGGCGGATGGGTAATACCCGGCGTAGCTATTTATGATACTATGCAATTTGTGCAACCAGATGTGCATACAATATGCATGGGATTGGCCGCTTCAATGGGATCTTTTCTCCTGGCCGGAGGAGAAATTACCAAACGTCTAGCATTCCCTCACGCTCGGCGCCAATGAGTTTTTTTTTATTGATTATTTGATGGAAAGAAAAAAGAAGACTATGCCTTCGCCATATGAAATATGAATTAGTAAGTAATAATAGCATGGCACTTCGAATTCGATATGAATTTTTTTTTTATTCTTTTTTTTTTTTTATTAGATTAGGTATCGAAAGAGTAGTATGAGAGAAGGGGCATTTCCTATTTTATCTTAGCTGTCGGGGGGCCCATCTCAGCGTCACAAACTTTTTTTCTTTTCACACCAGAGGCTATTAACAATATTTATATTATAAAAGAGTACGAAAAAAAAAGACTATTTTTTTCTTTCTTTTTTTAAAGAAACTTTGGGATTGCTGAATCACAGACGAAATAAATATAGAAAGCAACGGAGCCATCATAGTATTTTTGAACTTTTCCGAAAAAAAAGAAGGGTGGTAATTGGATTCTTTATTGATCTGGGTCTAATATACTCTATATTTTCTCTTTTTTTTTTCTTTCATCGAAAAAAAAAGAGAATTCCATTGTAAAGCCGTATGCAATGCGCAAAAAATGCCCGTACGGTTGTTCAATTCTCTTTTTTTTCTTATTATTCTTTAGCTATTCTTCTCGCCTCATTATGTGAGTTAGAAGAACCTTTTATTATGTTATATCATCAGGGTAATGATCCATCAACCTGCTTGTTCTTTTTATGAGGCACAAACGGGAGAATTTGTCCGGGAAGCGGAAGAACTACTGAAACTTCGCGAAAGCCTCACAAGGGTTTATGTACAAAGAACGGGCAAGCCCCTATGGGTTGTATCCGAAGACATGGAAAGAGATGTTTTTATGTCAGCAACAGAAGCCCAAGCTCATGGAATTGTGGATCTTGTAGCGGTTAAATAACAAATAGCAATAGCAACGATTTAACACCAATCCACAATTTAATTAAGATTGATTTAATCCCTCTTATTCTTTTCCTTCTTAACTTAAGCCTAAGGGGTTACTATTTTATTAATCTATTAAATAGAAAAAGAAGGAATTCAGAATCATCTGGTTAGGATCGATCTAAACCAGTCTATTATGTATATGATTCAGTATGCCAACTATTAAACAACTTATTAGAAATGCAAGACAGCCAATTAGAAATGTCACGAAATCCCCTGCTCTTGGGGGATGTCCTCAGCGCCGAGGAACATGTACTAGGGTGTATGTGCGACTTGTTCAGATCATGAGCTGAGAAAAAAAAAACACACAATTTTTTTCAGTATCAACGATCAGTACCAGTGAATAGAATGGGGTTCTTCCGTTCACTATCTAAAAGATCTACCATATCCTTCTATTGTGTATGAAATTTATGGTTTCCATTGGCGCAAATCCAATCTTGGAATTTAAGATGAGAAAAAATTCCCCATTGGTAGCAAATGCTTATCCATTAAGCGGGGAAAATCCTATTTAAAAAGCAGAAAGATTATGCTTCGACTCTTGCAAAGAACGGACTAACAGGGTCAGCTACCCAATGAATCCTCATACTTACATACCGTTACTGTATAAGATAGATCTCGTTGTGAAAGATCTATTACTGGAAAATTTATGAGTAGAGCCGAAGAGTGTGAACTGTACAAGTTACCAATTAAATGAAGGAATGCGTGCGCTCCGGTGTATAGAGAGGGCCTCACCGTTTAAGAAGTAACCATAGAAACGATGGAACCCACTATTTATTTATCCATTTCTATTTACTCCTTTATTTTAGTTAATATGCTTTTTTTGATACCTAGTATCAATAGAATTTCTTATTTCAAGGCGAAATGAAATGCCTAGAAAAAAGGAAAAATCGTGGTCGGGACGGTTATAGTAGCAAAAGCCATTGGAATTTTTATTTTATACATTGGAAGAATCCGTTTTGTTATTAATAGAATAGAAAAGAATAACTGAAAGAAAGAATTAGTTATTCATCAAAATTTCTTTTATTCAATGACCAGAATTAAACGGGGATATATAGCTCGGAGACGTCGAAAAAAAATCAGTTTATTTGCATCAAGCTTTCGAGGGGCTCATTCAAGACTTACTCGAACTATTACTCAACAAAGAATAAGAGCTTTGGTTTCGGCTCATCGGGATAGAGATAGGAAAAAAAGAGATTTTCGTCGTTTGTGGATCACTCGAATAAATGCAGTAATTCGCGGAATGGGAGTATCCTATAGTTATAGTAGATTAATACACAATCTGTACAAGAAACAGTTGCTTCTGAATCGTAAAATACTTGCACAAATAGCTATCTCAAATAGGAATTGTCTTTATATGATTTCCAACGAGATTATAAAATAAGGAGGTCCGAAGGAATCCAACGAAATGCTTTAAATGAAATGGGGTTCCCTCGAGAATGAACTCGGGGAAGGTAGAGTAGAAATTAATATGATAAAAAAATTATGATAAGGTCATCAAAACAAGATGAGCGAAGACGCTCAATAAAAAAAGATTTCTTTTTCTTCCCCAACCGGATTCTTTTCTTTATTTATTTATTTATTACGACACAACAATTTTGATTATCAGATTTTTTGAATAAAGCATCAGTCTGCATTTGAGAATTTTGAATCACTTGAAGGGGTAAGCCTATTTATTTCTGGGTCTAAGAGCAGTAGTTCTAGCGGTCGACTCGCTTCTTTCAAATTGTTTCTCATTATTAAGAAAGGGTAACGAAGATAAAATACGAGCTTGTTTTATAGCAATAGTAATTAATCGTTGTTGTTTTAAGGTCAATCTATTTACTCGCCTAGATAATATTTTTCCTTGTTCACTAATAAATCGACTAATTAAACTCATGTTTCTATAATCAATTCGATCCCCCGATTGGATCGGGGGCAAACGCCTACGAAAAGATCGCTTGGATTTTAGAAAGACCCGCTTGGATTTATCCATGATTTCTTTATTCCTTATTTCTAAAAAGAATCCTATCTCTATTTCTAAAATCTTATTTTGATCGGATAAAATTCAAATTATAGAATTAATATAATAAATAGGATTTGGTTTGTTTATTTTATTATTGTTTAGTTTATTATTATTATTTAGTTATTAAATAGATATAATATAAATTAAAATATATGTAATAATATTAATAATATAGAATATTATATAAATAAAATATGCATATAAAGAAAATTATGATATATATAACTAATTATAATTATATACTTAATATATTATATACCTAATGTAATATTTTCATATTCTCGAGAAGGGGTGACATACGAGCACTTGATTCGATTTATTTCTTTATCTCCCCGTGAATTGTATGTTTGTAACAATAGCGACAGAATTTCTTCAATTCCAGTCGACTAGGCGTGTTGTGTCGATTTTTTTGAGTAATATACCTGGAAATGCCCGTTGATTGCTTATTAACGCCGTTTCGAACACAACTGGTACATTCCAAAATAATCGTTACTCGGACATCTTTACTCTTGGCCATGAACCTCCTTTGAGTTTTTAATTCACCCAACTTTTCTATTTTCCGATCAAAAGCGAAGAAGAAAGGAATGAAAAAAAAAAAAAGAAATAAAAGTTGCTAACTCAAAACCAAATTCTGAAAGATTTCGTTGCAATCAATATAGTAAATCAATATAGATTTAATCAATATAGATTTATTGTAAATAATAAGAATAAGTAATACAACGATTTCTAACTCTATTTAGAATCAAATCACAGTACGTTCTTTAAGTATCTTGTAGGATACTGTTGTTCCAGCCACATTTCTCTTTTCGCTCTACTAGTAATTTAATTGAAGCTTGAACACGAGTTTCGGTGGGGTTGAATCCACTTTTTTCGTTCTACCTTCCTTATTTATTTTATCTAATTCTTATATAATTAGAATTTATAATTCTAAAAAAAAAACTAAAAAAAATAAGGGGGCGAGAAAGATTAGATCGAGATACAATCAAATATCTGTGACTACTCTCTCGCCCCGTCCCGCGGCAATAACTAGAATTAAAAAAAAGGGAATGTTAACGCATCCGGGAAGAAACGATTGATCTCTATCAATAAACCCGCTAAAGAACCGAACCAGAGAGTACTTAGTACCGGTGCTACGGAAAGATATGTTTTTAGATCTCGCATTTTAAATCCTCCTTCTTTATCGTATTACATTATGGTAATACATATATAATCACATGTA